ATAATTCTTTTTTTAGTTCTATTTCTGTCAGAGGGCAATATGAATGTTCTACCATGTTCAATCAACACACTAAAAGGGTTATACGATATATCCGGTGTGGAAGTAGGCCAACATTTCTATTGGCAAATAGGAAGTTTCCAAGTTCATGCCCAGGTACTTATTACTTCTTGGGTCGTAATTGCTATCTTATTAGGTTCAGCCGCTGTAGCTGTTCGAAATCCACAAACCATTCCGCCCGACGGTCAGAATTTCTTTGAATATGTCCTTGAATTCATTCGAGACTTGAGCAAAACTCAGATTGGAGAAGAATATGGTCCTTGGGTTCCCTTTATTGGAACTATGTTCCTATTTATTTTTGTTTCGAACTGGTCAGGGGCTCTTTTACCTTGGAAAATCATACAGTTACCTCATGGGGAGTTAGCCGCACCTACAAATGATATAAATACTACAGTTGCTTTAGCTTTACTCACGTCAGTGGCATATTTCTACGCAGGTCTTACCAAAAAAGGATTGGGTTATTTCGGTAAATACATTCAACCAACCCCAATCCTTTTACCAATTAACATCCTAGAAGATTTCACAAAACCTTTATCACTTAGTTTTCGACTTTTCGGAAATATATTGGCGGATGAGTTAGTAGTTGTTGTTCTTGTTTCTTTAGTACCTTCGGTGGTTCCTATACCTGTTATGCTCCTTGGACTATTTACAAGTGGTATTCAAGCTCTTATTTTTGCAACTTTAGCCGCGGCTTATATAGGCGAATCTATGGAAGGTCATCATTGACTCGCTTTTGAAATAGTTTTTTTTTAGCTTATCCCCACACGCGTGGTTCAAGATAATGTTGTATTTTGATAATATATACAAATACGGTATATACGATCTAGAAGTAGTGACAAAAAGATTATGATATTAGGATTAGGGAATTGTAAAAAAGGAAAGAGATCTTTTAGATCTTTTTCCTAAGATTCCCCTTTGGGCCATTTATGTCATATCTCTTCCAATAACTAGAAATATTCTATTTCGATTTGTTTTGTTTAGTCAATTACAATACAATAATATTACGATTACGCTTTTTAATTGGAATAAGAATTTGGATCTTATCTCTTTCCGATGTGCGCTTAAACAAAAAAAGACGTTCTGCTCTATATTCTGTTATTTCCATTTCATTTGATTTTATTTAATTCAACGATTGATAAAAATTCGAAAAAATTAGAATTAATTGCATGCAATTAGATCAATAAAATCCTGATATTGGTATGTAATGATTCAGGCTAATTAATCCGTTTATTTGGCGAGATAATGATAAAGAAAAATAAGAGAAGAGTTTAAAAGGAGATTCATAATAGGTTAAGGTTAGGAAGTTCAAACTAGATATTGTAATGGTTATAAGCCAACTCTTGTTGATGCTTCGAAGATGATTCTAGAATCCGATTGAATAGAAGACACGAATGATTGGTTTACGTTATGGAAGAAAGACATGTATATGTGATATTAGATATTGACTAGTTATATATGAGCTATTCATATATCTAATTTTCCGTCACACTGTGAATATAGATGGGTATTCCAATCCAATTATAGAAGTCTTTCTGTTTCGTCTGAGGCTGTGGATTAAATGAATAAACAGATGAAATCAAGCATAGAAAAGAGAAAGAGCGAAGAATTAAAAAAATAGTTCAGCTCGGAACAAAGAAATCCAAAAAAAACTAGAGCTGTATGGATTGACAAAGACCTCATGGATAGGAACGAAAAACGAGATATCGAAGTAGTTCTGATGATTCAATAATCAATATCATTACTTCAATTAAATTTTGAGTTCTTAGTTACTTCGACTGGATGAATTTGAGTGATGGGATCAAATAATAAGTCATAATTCATTGGTTGATTGTATCATTAACCATTTCTTTATTTTGGTGCGAGGAGTTTACCATGAACCCACTGATTTCTGCCGCTTCCGTTATTGCTGCTGGATTGGCCGTAGGGCTTGCTTCTATTGGACCTGGAGTTGGTCAAGGTACTGCTGCGGGCCAAGCTGTAGAAGGTATCGCGAGACAACCAGAAGCAGAGGGTAAAATACGAGGTACTTTATTGCTTAGTCTGGCTTTTATGGAAGCTTTAACAATTTATGGACTGGTCGTGGCGTTAGCACTTTTATTTGCGAATCCTTTTGTTTAATGCTAGCAAATAAAAAAGACTTTTTTTTTCTTATTGCCTTGGACTTGCCGCTTTCTCCCTTTTCCAATTAGATCAAGATTTCACTCCTACAATCACTTATTCGTTGAGACAATATCCCACGGGAGGGTCTGATTTGAGGATGACGAATTAGTGGATCCACTCGCTTTCTTCCTTCCCGCCCTTAGTCCAGCGGAACCCCCCTTTTTTTTAGGAAGCGTTGCAACAAAAAAAAGAGATATTTCGGAATTGACATGAGGCCTGGGACCTAATTCTAATAAGTATCTTTCTTATTGGAACTTCAATTGAAATAATCAAAAGTAAGCCA